AAGTGGCTTTGATGCGTTATTCACAACAATCAGACTTTCGGCGAAGTCTAATCAAAGGTTCTATGCGGGTTCAACGGCGTAAAATGGGTACTTGGCTATTCTATCAACCACATGTACATTCCCCTCTTTTTTTGGACAAAATCCGAAAATTCCCTTTTTTTGATTTTGATGATATCTCCGGGGTGATTAATCGAATTTTTAGAAATTGGGTGCGGAAAGAGGAAGCAGTCAAAATTGTCGAGGATACAGACCCGCAAACAAAAATAGAAGAAAAAGAAGAGGCTCAGATAAGAAGGGAGGAAGCGCGAATAGAGATAGCAGAGGCCTGGGATAACCTTCCATGTGGGCAGCCAATAAGATGTTTGCTGTTATTAATTCACTCTTTTTCTAGAAAATATATTCTATTCCCTTCATTCATAATTGCGAAAAATCTTGGACGTATGTTGCTATTGCAACGTTCTGAATGGTCTGAGGATTTCCAGGAATTGAAACAAGAGATACATATTATATGTACTTATACCGGTGTTCCATTATCCGAAACAGAATTTCCGAAAGATTGGTTCGTGGACGGTATTCAGATAAAAATCTTATTTCCTTTCCGTTTGAAACCTTGGCACAAATCGAACCTAGGATCCTCTGAGAAAGATCTAATGCAAAACAACAACGAACAAGAGGATTTTTGTTTTTTAACAGTTTGGGGAAAGGAAGCTCGACGTCCTTTTGGTTCGCCCCGAAAACAACCTTCCTTTTTTAAACCCGTTTTAAAGGAACTCGAAAAAAAAATTCGAAAATTACAGAAGCACTCTTTTCAAGCTCGAATAGTTTTCAAAGGAAAAACAAAATTATTTCAACAAGCTTCATATGAATCGAGTGAAATTAAAGAAGAAAAAGATTCCATAATCAGCAATCAGATAATTCACGAATCATTTAATCAAATTACATCTCCGAGTTGGAAAAATTCTTCAGTGACAGAAAAAAAAATGAAGGATCTCACTGATAGAACAAGTACAATTCGAAATCAAGTAGAAAGAATCACAAAAGAGAAAAAAAAAGTAACTTCAAGTTATAATGCTAAAAGATTCGAAAAACGGCAAATATTAAAAAGAAGAACTGCTGGATTAATCGCTAAATTACCCCTGTTTTTCAAATCTTTCATTCAAAGAATATACACAGATATCTTTTTATCTATCATGAATATTCCCAAAATGAATACAGAACTTTCTCTTGAATCAACAAAAAAAAAATGCATTTCTAATAATGAAGAAGAAAAAATGAATAATGAAGAAGAAAAAATGAATAAAAAAAAGAAAAATCCAATTATTTCTACTATCAAAAAGGCACTTGATTCTATTATAAATAGTAATATAATTTCACATCTTTTTTATGAATTATCCTGCGTGTCACAAGCATATGTATTTTACAAATTATCACATCAACTTAGTAACTCGTATAAATCTGTTCTTCAACATCAAGGAAGCCCTTTTTTTCTTAAGCCCGAAATAAAGGCTCCTTTTGAAACACAAGGAATGGGTCATTCGAGTTATGAAATGAATCACTGGAAAAGCTGCTTAAGAGGGTTAAGAGGACATTATCAATACGATTTATCTCAGATCAGATGGTCTAGATTAATACCAGAAAAATGGCGAAATACAGTTCATCAGCGTCGTATAGCTAAAAATGAAAATTTTAGCAAATGTCAAGACCAATTAATTCATTCCAAAAAACAAAAACAATTTGAAGTAGATTCATTATCTAATCAAAAAGAAAATTTTCAAAAATCCTATAGATATGATCTTTTATCATATCAATTTCTTAATTATGAAAATAAAAGGGAATGCTGTTTTTATAGATCTCCGTTTCAAGGAAATACGCACCAAGAGATTTCTTATAAAACGGCTAAAGAAACCCTTTTTGATATGCAGGTGAACCTCCCTATGAAGAATTATCTAGGAAAGGTCCATATTCCGGAAAAAATGGTCGATACAAGATATTTGGATTGGAGAATTCTCCATTTTGATCTTAGAAAAAAAGTCGATATTGAGGCCTGGAGCACGATCGATACCAATAGGGATCAAAGGAAAAGAGTTTTTATTAATGAATATGAAATAATTCATAAAAATGATCTTTTTGATCTTAGGATTCCAGCTAAGAGGATTCCAGCTAAGAGGATTCCAGCTAAGAGGATTCCAGCTAAGATTCCAGAAATCAATCCACCAAATTCAAACGGATTTTTTGATTGGATGGGAATGAATGAAAAAATGCTAAAGCATCCCATATCGAATCAGGAACTTTGGTTCTTCCCAGACTTTGTGTTACTTTCTAATGCATATAAAACGAAATCTTGGTTTATAGCAAGAAACTTCCTTCTTTTAAATTTGAATAATAGTAGTAGTACTGAAAAGGAAAAGATCAATGAAGGAAGTTTTTGGATAGAAAAGTATCGAAATCAAGAAGAAAAAAAATCCACAAGCCGAGGAGATCTTAAATCCGTTCTCCCACAACAAAAAGCTATTGAAGAAAAGGATGCAAGATCAGACATGAAAAAAGGGAAAAAGAAAAAAAAAAAAAACATCGCAGAAATAGAACTAGATTTATTCCTGAAACGTTATTTTCTTTTTCAATCGAGATTCGGCGAGACTTTGGCTCAAAGAATGCTCAATAATATCAGGATGTATTGTCTCGTGCTTAGACTGATAGATCCAAGAAAAATTATTCTAGCCTCGATTCAAAAGAGAGAAATGAGTTTGGATATCATGCTGCGTGACAATTTGAAAGAATTCATGCGAAGAAGAGCATTTACTGTAGAACCCATTCGTCTGCCTGGAACAAAAGATGGACAATTTATTACGTATCAAACCATAGGTACTTCGTTGGTTCATAAGAGTAAGGACCAAACGAAATACCAAGAGAAAAGATATCTTTCTAAGAAATTTTTTGATAAAGCTATTTTCTCACATGACAGAATAAGTAGAAATAGAGACAAAAAGCATTTTCAAGAAGCTCTTTTAAGACTTGAAGAAGCTCTTTTAAGACATGACAGAAGAAATGGTAGAAATAGAGACAAAAATCATTTAGGTTTACTTGTTCCTGAAAATATTTTCTCGTTTAGACGTCGTAGAGAATTCAGAATTCAAATTTCTTTGAATTCAAAGAATAGAAATGATGTAGATAGAAATCCAGTATTTTGGAACCGAAAGAACGTAAAAAACAGCAGACAAGTTTCACATGACAATAACCATCTTGTTAGAGAGAAAAAGAAATTCCAATTAAAGAAATTAAAGCACTTTCTTTGGCCTAATTATCGATTAGAAGATTTAGCTTGTATGAATCGTTCTTGGTTTGATACCAATAATGGCAGTCGTTTCAGTATGTTAAGAATACATCTTTATCCACGATTGAAAAATCGGGGATAATACACTTTTTCTATCTATCCTATACCCTATATATAATATAGGGTATCTGAAATAGGATAGATAGAAAATATAGATACCCTATATATAATATAGGGTATCTGAAATAGGATAGATAGAAAATATAGGGTATCTGAAAGCACACAAATACACAGATCACATGTCTTGTCTCACATTTCATTCTAGTATCCAATACGAAATTGGATAATGTCTCAATTAGATCTCGAAATGAATCAACAGAACCTTCTTCATTTTAGGTCTAAATTCTTCGATGCGAAAATGTACCAATCCTTTTCTATTCCTATCTAAAATTGGAAAGTGGATTGATTGATTTGAATTCAGAAAATTAGCAGTTCATAAAGAAATTCGGATTAGATTATTGTATATACCACATTCAAATTAATGGCATTATTATTACTGATCGGTAAAATCCATATCTGTAAAAAGGGAAAGGAGAATTTTTTTATGGTCAAAAATTCATTCATTTCGGTTATTTCTCAAAAAGAAAACGAAGAAAACAGAGGGTCTGTTGAATTTCAAGTATTCAGTTTCACCACTAAGATAAAGAGACTTACTTCACATTTGAAATTGCACAAAAAAGACTTTTCATCTCAGAGAGGTTTGCGAAAAATTTTGGGAAAACGTCAACGACTGCTGGCCTATTTGTCAAAAAAAAATAGAGGACGCGAATTTTATTTTCTTTTAAATTAAATTTTTTTTGATTAAAACCTAAATAAATGGTTCAAAAGTAATATCAAAAAGTATAAATTAATAAACTAATAAAAAAAATGGATACACAAGAAAAATAGAAGAAAAGATAAGAAGAAATGCGACCACCACCTACATATTTAATACTTTCTCCTACAAAGAAACTCATAATACCAACCCCGTTTGTAATTCCATCAATTACTCGTCTATCAAAAAAATGAGTTAATTGCGTCAATCCTCTTATCGCCCCAGTCAAGGATGTTGTATAAAAAGCATCTATATAAGCACGATTATATGACCAATCATATAGGACGTTTAGCATTTTGTCCCAACGGCTTCTCTTCGGCCCTGTTTTAACAAATAAATTAATTAAGTCGAAATTTTTGAAAGAGGAATAAATGGGTTTATATAAAAAGGACGCTAAAAATATTCCGAAATAAGCTATACTGACTGAAAAAATTGCATCTTTCAAAAATTCATACCAATTTGTCGAATCCTTTGACTTTTGATGTAAAAGGTTAATAGAAGGAACTAACCATTTGGATAATATATCCAAATCTGTTCCTTCTTGATTAAAAGGAATTCCTAGGGATCCAACAAACAAAGTAAATAGGACTAATATAAGTAAAGGAAATAACATTGTATTGTCAGATTCATAAGGATAGGAAAAAGGTATTTTAGTCTCAAAATGAACAATATTAATAAAAGGCCGTCGCCTATTTGTTTTTCTTACAGCCTCATCACTTCGATATGTCTTTTTCGAAAAAAAAGACGAACTTTCATTATTATTCATTCTTAATAAACGAAATTTTTTGTTAATTTTTTGTGAACACCCCTTACCCCATAGCGATATTGAATATAAAGGGGTATTTTGTCTGCCAC